AGATCGAAAGCAACAAGATGATTTTGATTCTTGTTTTTTAACCGTTTTGGGAATGGAAACGGAATATCCTTTTGGTCCTCCTCGAAAAACACCTTCCTTTTTTGAACCCATTTTAAAAGATATAGACTATAAAGTCGAAATCAGAAAATTTAATTTTCGAGTTCGAAGAGTTTTAAAAAAAATAACAAAGAAAGAAGCAAAAGCCTTTTTGTTTGTAAAAAAAAAAATAAAAGAACTTTTAAAAGGAAAGAAAATTCCATTATTTATACCGAGAGAAATATATGAATCAAGTGAAACTCAAACGGAAAAGGATTCTATAATCAGCAATAAAATAATTAATGAATCATTTAGTCAAAATAGATCTACAGGTTGGACAAATTATTCACAGGCAGAAGAAGAAATAAAATATAGAATTGATAGAAGAAACACAATTAGAAATCAAATAGAAAAAAAAAAAATAAATAAAAAGAATAATGGAGAATCACTCCCAAAAATTCGGAAAATATTAAAAAGAAAAAATATTGAATTAATAGTTCAATTTTTCATTGAAAAAATATACATAGATATATTTCTATGTATCATTAATATGCGCAGAATAGCTCTACAACTTTTTATGGAATCAACCAAAATTCTTGATAAATACATTCACAACAATGAAACAAATCAAGAAGGGATTAATAAAATAAAACAAAATAAAATTGACTTGATTTCGCCTATGACTATAAAGGCTTTTGATAATCTTAGAAATAGTAAGAGGAAGTCACATATTTTTTTTGATTTATCTTACTTATCACAAAAATATGTATTTTTTAAATTATCACAAACCCAAGTTATTAACTTCAATAAGTTAAGATCTATTCTTCAATATAATGGACCGTCTTTTTTTATTAAGAATGAAATCAAGGATTTTTTTGGAAGACAAGGAATATTTGATTCCGAAATAAGACATAAGAAACTTCAAAATTATGGAATGAATCCATGGAAAAACTGGTTAAGAGGTCATTATCAATACGATTTATCTCAGATTACATGGTTTAGATTAGTTCCACAAAAATGGCGAAATGGAATAAATCAATGCCATACGTCTCAAAATAAGGATTTAAGGAAATGGTATTTCTATGAAAAGGACCAATTATTTGATTACAAAAAAAAACAAAATTCGAAAGTCTATTTATTACCAAATAAAGAGGATAATTTTCAAAAAAACTATAGATATGATCTTTTATCATATAAATATATTCATTCTGAAACTAAGAAGAAGTCCTATATTTATAGATCATCATTAGAAACAAATAAGAAGCAAGAAAATTCCAGCAGAAATAAAGAATTTAACATACTCAAGAATATTCCTATCAAGAATTATCTAGGAAAAAGTGATATTATATATATGGAAAAAAATACAGATAGAAAATATTTGAGTTGGAAATTTAATACAAATATTCAAGTTGAACCTAATAAGGACAAAATAAAGGATAAAATTCATATTTTTTATCTTCCAATTGATTCAAATTCCGAAATCAATTACAAAAGGGTCTTTTTTGATTGGATGGGAATGTCTTTTGATTGGATGGGAATGAATGAAAAATTCTTAATCTTAAATCGCCTCATATCGAATCCGAAAAATTTTTTCTTTCCAGAGTTTGTGATACTTTATAATAAATATAAAGAGAAACCTTGGTTTATCCCAAGCAACTTACTTCTTTTTAATTTGAATATAAATCCAAATTTTAGTGAAAATCAAAATATCAAGAGAAAGCAAGAGGAGAATGAGGATTTTTTAAATTTTAGCCCATCAAATTCAAAACAATATTTTGAATTAAAGAATCAAAACAATATTGAAGAATATTTTTTAGAATCGATCGAAAAACTAAAAATATTCCTTAAAAGAGATTTTCCTTTGCAATTAAGATGGGCTGGACGTTTGAATCAATTGAATCAAAAAATGATGAATAATATCCAGATATATGGTCTCCTGGTTAGCCTCATAAATGTAAGAAAAATTACTATATCCTATATTCAAAGGAAAGAAATGAATCTGGATATAATGAGAAGGCGTTTAAATCTTACACAATTAACGAAAAAGGGAATATTAATTATGGAACCTGCCCGTCTATCTGTAAAAAATGACGGACAGTTTCTTATGTATCAAATCATAGGTATTTCATTGGTTCATAAAAGTAAGCACCAGAGTAATCAAAGATACCGAACCCCCCAAAACGTTGCTAAGAATAATTTTGATGAATCCATTTCAAGACATAAAATAAAAACTTTAAATAGAAACAAAAATAATTATGATTTGCTTGTTCCTGAAAAAATTTTATCGTCTAGACGTCGTAGAGAATTGAGAATTCTAATTTCTTTCAATTTGAATTTAAAGAATCAGAATGCTGTGCATAAAAATCCATTATTTTGCAAGGAGAACAAGATAAAAAACTGGAGTCAATTTTTGGATGAAAGTAAAAAAATTGACAGAAAAAAAAATGAATTAATTCAATTAAAGTTCTTTTTTTGGCCTAATTATCGATTAGAAGATTTAGCTTGTATGAATCGCTATTGGTTTGATACCAATAATGGGAGCCGTTTGAGTATGTTAAGGATATATATGTATCCCTGATTTAAAATTTTGAGTTTCCTATATATTCTGTTGTTCTATTCTATCAATCATATTTTTTCATTTTTCTATTGATTAATGTTAATTGATAAAATAAGGAATATATAAAGAAATTATGATTATTGTGTATACTACATTAAAATTTCTGACATTATTATTACTGATCAATAAAATAAATATCTGTAAAAAGGGGAGTGTGAAATTCTTTTATGGTAAAAAATTCATTTATTTCAATTATTTTGCAAGAACAAGAAGAAAACAAAGAAAACAGAGGATCTGTTGAATTTCAAGTGGTAAGTTTCACCAATAAGATACGGAGACTTACTTCACATTTGGAATTGCACAAAAAAGACTATTTATCTCAGAGAGGTCTGCGTAAAATTCTGGGAAAACGTCAACGCTTGCTGGCTTATTTGTCAAAAAAAAATAGATCGCGTTATAAAGAATTAATAGGGCAGTTGGGTATTCGAGAGAGAAAAACTCGTTAATTTGAAGAGTTAGTTTTAATTATTCGCTTAAAGTTTGATGAACTTCTTTTCGCTTTCAGCAATTCATGGAAGAATGAATCAGGAAAAACCTATGACTGTACCAGCTAGAAAAGACCTCATGATAGTCAATATGGGACCTCACCACCCATCAATGCATGGTGTTCTTCGACTCATTGTTACTCTAGATGGTGAAGATGTTATTGACTGTGAACCAATATTGGGTTATTTACACAGAGGTATGGAAAAAATTGCGGAAAATCGAACAATTATACAATATTTGCCTTATGTAACACGTTGGGATTATTTAGCTACTATGTTCACAGAAGCAATAACTGTAAATGGCCCAGAGCAATTAGGCAATATTCAAGTCCCTAAAAGGGCCAGTTATATCAGAGTCATTATGTTGGAGTTAAGTCGTATAGCTTCGCATTTGTTATGGCTTGGCCCTTTTATGGCAGATATTGGGGCACAGACTCCCTTCTTCTATATTTTTCGAGAAAGAGAATTGATATATGACCTATTCGAAGCTGCCACCGGTATGCGAATGATGCACAATTTTTTTCGTATTGGCGGAGTCGCTGCTGATTTACCTCATGGCTGGATAGATAAATGTTTGGATTTTTGCGATTATTTTTTAACAGGAATTGCTGAATATCAAAAGCTTATTACACGGAATCCCATTTTTTTAGAACGAGTTGAAGGAGTAGGCATTATTGGTGGAGAGGAAGCAATAAATTGGGGTTTGTCGGGACCAATGCTACGAGCTTCCGGAATACAATGGGATCTTCGTAAAGTTGATCATTATGAGTGTTACGACGAATTTGATTGGGAAGTCCAATGGCAAAAAGAGGGGGATTCATTAGCTCGTTATTTAGTACGAATCAGTGAAATGACAGAATCCATAAAAATTATTCAACAGGCCCTAGAAGGAATTCCTGGAGGGCCCTATGAAAATTTAGAAATCCGCCGCTTTGATAGAGTAAAAGATACTGTATGGAATGAGTTTGACTATCGATTCATTAGTAAAAAACCTTCTCCGACTTTTGAATTATCGAAGCAAGAACTTTATACGAGAGTCGAAGCACCAAAGGGAGAATTGGGAATTTTTCTGATAGGGGATAAGGGTGTTTTTCCTTGGCGATATAAAATTCGTCCCCCGGGGTTTATTAATTTGCAAATTCTTCCTCAGTTAGTTAAAGGAATGAAATTGGCTGATATTATGACGATACTAGGTAGTATAGATATCATTATGGGAGAAGTTGATCGTTAAAATGATAATTGATACAACAGAAGTACAAGCTATCAATTCTTTTTCTAGATTGGAATCCTTAAAAGAGGTCTATGGGATCATATGGATGCTTATCCCTATTTTTACTCTTGTATTAGGAATCACAATAGGTGTACTAGTAATTGTTTGGTTAGAAAGAGAAATATCTGCGGGTATACAACAACGTATTGGTCCTGAATACGCAGGACCTTTGGGAATTCTCCAAGCTCTAGCAGATGGTACCAAATTACTTTTCAAAGAGAATCTTCTTCCATCTAGAGGAGATACTCGTTTATTCAGTATTGGACCATCTATAGCAGTCATATCAATTTTATTAAGTTATTTAGTAATTCCTTTTGGTTATCACCTTGTTCTAGCCGATCTCAGTATCGGTGTTTTTTTATGGATTGCTATTTCAAGTATTGCTCCTGTCGGCCTTCTTATGTCAGGATATGGCTCAAATAATAAATATTCTTTTTTAGGTGGTCTACGAGCTGCTGCTCAATCAATTAGTTATGAAATACCATTAACTCTATGTGTGTTATCAATATCTCTACGTGTGATTCGTTAAGACATAAATTTCCGCCTACTTCTTTTCTTTCTAGGAAGGAAGTGTCATGAGTTGAATATATAT